GCCGGATTATTCGTAACTGCATATTTACAATACAGACGCGGCGATCAGTTGGACCTTTAATTGAGTAACATCTCTTTTTTTTAATTGACCTCCTCCTTAATCTCCAGGAGGTCAAATTCAGGTTGCAGTTCAAGTTAGTGAAGTTATTTTATTGTGATTCAACATTAAAAGAACAGAATCACGCTCTGTAGGATTTGAACCTACGACATCGGGTTTTGGAGACCCACGTTCTACCGAACTGAACTAAGAGCGCTTTATTATGATGGGAGATACGGATGTCAAGAAAAGGATTCTTTTTGTACCCCCAATACATCTTGTATGTATAGTATCATAAAATGGCAGATTGTGTCCAATTTTAATCGATCTCAATTGACCCCTCGTTACTGTCCATAGGAGAAGTGATAAGTAGGGATGACAGGATTTGAACCCGTGACATTTTGTACCCAAAACAAACGCGCTACCAAGCTGCGCTACATCCCTTTCATTTGTTGTACAGTGCCATTGTAGGGAATCCATGTTTTGTTTTCCACATCATAATTTCCTCTATCTAAATAGAATTTCTTTTGCCATTTCTTCTTTTTGGTTTTTTGGTTTCATTCTCATAAAGAATTATATACATACCTAACGTATAAACGTATAAAGGAATGAATATTTATCAGTAGTGCTCAGGAAGGAGGGTTCATCTTTTTCTGTTTTAGGGACAGGTAGATTTCATCTACCGGATCGTTGTATATATCCATTTTGGTTAGAGATTCCCCGTACAAATGATCTTTAACTACATATGCATCTGATCATATATGTATTACAATATACAATAAAGTCAATAAAGTTAAAGAAAAAGAAGGAGGATTTTCAATGCGAGATATAAAAACATATCTCTCCACGGCACCTGTGCTAACTACTCTATGGTTCGGGTCTTTGGCGGGTCTATTGATAGAGATCAATCGTTTATTCCCAGATGCGTTGACATTCCCCTTTTTTTCATTCTAGTTATTGACATGGGAAGGGATCAAGAAGATTAGAGATACAATAAATTCTCTGTGACTAACCCCCCCCTTTTTCAGTTCTTTAGGATAGGAAAGAAAGAGTAAAGAATAAAAGTGGATTGAATCTCATCGAAACTCGGGTTCGGGTTAATATAGGGAGAACAGAAATGGAAATGTGGGTCGAGGACAGGCTGTTCAAGATCATACAAGATGCTAAATGAAATACTAGGATTGGGAATAATTGATAGTTAGAAATATTTGTATTACTTAATAATTTGATTACTCTATTGATTGCAACGAAATCTTTCATAATTGAATTGGATTTCGAGTTAGCAACTTCTCGTCTATTTATTTTTCATTCCTTTCTTCTTCGCTTCGGTTCGAATCGAAAATAGAAGAATTGAGTGAATTCAAAATCCAAAGGAGGTTCATGGCTAAGGGTAAAGATGTCAGAGTAGTAGTTATTTTGGAATGTACCAGTTGTGTCCGAAATGGTTTGAATAAAGAATCGCGGGGCATTTCCAGATATATTACTCAAAAGAATCGACACAATACACCTAGTCAATTGGACTTGAAAAAATTCTGCCCTTATTGTTACAAACATACGATTCATGGGGAGATAAAGAAATAAATCGAACGGAACGCGTGTGCCACTCTTCCAAGGAAGAGGAAGAAATTACATATATATATAATATATACAAATCCAGTCCTATTTTGGTCGGATCCGAGATGAATGAAGAAATAGGATTTTAGAAATAAGAAATAAACCATGGATAAATCCAAGCGGCCCTTTCATAAATCCAAGCGATCTTTTCATAGGCGTTTGCCCCCAATTGGATCGGGGGATCGAATTGATTATAGAAACATGAGTTTAATTAATCAATTTATTAGTGAACAAGGAAAAATATTATCTAGACGAGTGAATAGATTAACCTTGAAACAACAACGATTAATTACTATTGCTATAAAACAAGCTCGTATTTTATCTTCGTTACCTTTTCTTAATAATGAGAAACAGTTTGAGAGAACCGGGTCGATCCCTAGAACTACTGGTCCTAGAACCAGAAATAAATAAGCCTATTCCTCTCAATCGAATCAAAACTCTAATTCGAACTCAGATTGAAGTTTTGTTCGAAAAAGCCGAGAGATTGTCGCGCCGTAATGTAATAATAAAAAAAAGAATGGGGGAAGAATAAATCTTTTTTTTTTTTATTGAAACGTGTTCGTTCATTCCTACTACTTATCTTATCATACGAATTTCTACTATACCCTCCCGGAGTTCATTCTCCGGGGAACTCCGTTTAAAGTATTCCAGTGAATTCCTTCCAATCTCCTTATTTGATGATCGCATTGGAAATCGTGTCAAGACAATTCCTATTTGATATGGCTATTTGTGCAGGTATTTTACGATTAAGAAGCAACTGCCTCTTGTACAGATCAAGTATTAATCGACTATAACTATGGGATCCCCTATTCTCACGAGTTACTGCATTTATCCGAGTGATCCACAAACGACGAAAACTTCTCTTTCGCCTGCCTCTATCCCGATGAGTGGAAACCAAAGCTCTCATTTTCTGTTGAGTAGTAGTTCGAGTAAGTCTTGAATGAGCCCCTCGAAAGGTTGCTGCAAATAAACGAATTTTTGTTCTACGTCTCCGAGCTATATATCTTCGTCTAACTCTGGTCATTGAATCAAAAGAAACTTTGATGAATAACTAATTGATTTCTTTTCTTTCAGTCATTCTTTTCCCCTTTCCTGGTTTATTAATAACAAAACGGATTCTTCCGATGTATAAAATTAAAATACAAATTCCAATGGCTTTTGCTACTATAACCTTCCCAACCACGATTTTTTTATTTCTTCCAGGCATTTCACCTCAAAAAAAAAAGAAATTGTACCGATATTAGGTATAAAATAAATCGTAAATGGACAAATAGTGGCTTCCATCGTTTCTATGGTTACTTCTTAAACGGCGAGGTCCTCTCTATACACCGGAGCCCCTTTCCTCATTTAATCAATGTTATTGGTAACTTGTACAGTTCACGCTCTTTGGCTCTACCGATGAATTATCGAGTAATAGGTCTTTTTTCAATGGGATCTATCCATACAGTGACGGCATTTAATTATGAAGGTTGAATAGGTAGCTGACCCTGTTAGTCCGTTCTTGCAAGAGTAGGAGCATAATCTTTCTGCTTCTTAAATATCATTCCCCCGCTTAATGGATAACCATTTGCTACCAATGGGAATTGCTTTTCATCTCAAATCGAGGTGATTGGATTTGCACCAATGGAAACCATAAATTCCATACAAATAGAGGTATACGAGAGATCTTTATTTTTCGATAGTGAATGGAGTTCTTCCGTTCTATTCATTGGTACGAGTCATTGATACTGTAAAAATCGTCTCATTTGTTCTAGCTCATGATCTGAACGAGTCGCACATACACCCTAGTACATGTTCCTCGACGCTGAGGACATCCTCGAAGAGCGGGGGATTTCGTGACATTTCTGATTGGCTGTCTTGTGTTTCTAATAAGTTGTTTAATAGTTGGCATGCTGAATCATATACAAAATGGGTTGGTTTAGATCGATCCTAACCGGATGATTATGAATTACTTCCATTTCATATTTTACCCAGGTAAGAAGATAAAAGATCAAATAAGGGTTCATTCAAATTATGATTCGAAATGGAATCAAAGATTTATGCGAAATCCCCGGTATTTTCGATCGCTACAAGATCAACAATGCCATAATCTTGGGCTTCTGTTGCTGACATAAAAACATCCCTTTCCATGTCTTCGGATACAACCCATAAAGGATTGCCCGTTCTTTGTACATAAACCCTTGTGAGGGTTTCGCGGAGTTTCAGTAGTTCTTCCGCTTCCAGGATAAATTCTCCTGTGGGTGCCTCATAAAAAGAACTAGCAGGTTGATGGATCATAACCCTGATGATATAACATAATGAACGATTCCTCTATCTCGCATGATTGGGCGAAGGGAAGGGATAAAGAATAACAAGCAGGGAGAAAAAGATAGAATTGAACAACCGTACAGGCATCTTTTGTGCATACGGCTCTGTAATGGAATTTTTTTTTTTCTCTTTTTTCATCGAAGAAAGAGACAAGTCGAATCTATCAGACCCAGATCGTTGAATGATCCATTTACCATCCTTCCTTTCGGAGGAATCAAAAAATACTATGATGGTTCCGTTGCTTTATATATTTATCTCGTCTGTGATTCAGCAATCCCAAAGTTTCTTTCTGATCCGATCAAATAAAAAGAAGTAAAAAATGATCTTTTTTTTTTTTATTTTCACACTCTTTCATAACATAAATATTGGAAAGAGACTTCTGATGTGGAAGCAAAAAGGTTTGTGACGCTGAAATGGACCCCGATACATAAGATCAAGTCGGAAATAACCTTTCTTTCATACTACTATCTCGATACATAATCTCATATTATGAAAAAATAATAATAGTTTGCTCATATCGAACTTGAAATGCCATGCTATTATTACTTAATATTATTATTATTTTATTCATATTCCATATGACGAAGGCATAGTCTTTTTTTCTCTCAAATAAAAAAACTCATTGGCGCCAAGCGTGAGGGAATGCTAGACGTTTGGTAATTTCTCCTCCAACCAGGATGAAAGATCCCATTGAAGCGGCTAATCCCATGCATATTGTATGCACATCTGGTGGCACAAATTGCATAGTATCATAAATAGCTATTCCTGGGATTACCCATCCGCCGGGAGAATTTATAAACAAATACAGATCCCTGGTATCATCCTCTATACTGAGATATACCATGAGACCAACAAGTTGATTCGAGATCTCGCTATCAACTTCTTGGCCTAAAAAAAGTAATCTTTCTCGATGAAGTCGGTTGATTAGGACAAAATTCTATTCCTTAGGAACCGTACACGCACCTTTGGGTGCATACGGTTCAAAAAATCAAAATTGAGAAAAAAAAAAAAGAAATTGTCGATTCCAGCCCTATTTCTTTTTTCGTAGCGGGCTTTTTCTTCCATTTTTTAAGAAACATGAGTTTTTACTTGCTTCCCTATAAAATCAAAAAAGAATTCACTGAACTTATCGAGCTAACCCCTCATTGATTGATGTATTGTTTCATCGAGATCTAAATCACGATGTAATTTTCTTGTTCCCGAATGGGCCTCTTCCACTCTTTTAGGTTTATGCTCTACTCCGGGTAAAGATCTGCCCGAATTCGATTTGCACATATAGGACAAATGATCCCAGTACCACTTCTTTTTGCTATGACTTCTTTTTTTTTTTTCAATTTGTTTCATTTTCATGCCTTCCACAAAATATTCGATGTATTCATCATATTATTCCATTAATTGGCAATTTGGGATCACTCATATGGTATAAAGGAATCATTTCTGATAGGGTGGTAATCATACATGGATTACCTTGGTATTTTCTGAACGGAGCCTGTATACTTCATTTTATTGGTCCAAGCCAACCATAAATTCTTTTAATTGAGAATATTGATCCTCCAACCAAATAAATTGATCTAATTGCACTTCACGCTTCGAATTATTGATGGTTCAATCAATCTTTCTTGGGCGAAACAGAGGATATCTCGATCGGGGGAGAGAACGGGGAAATCCCATATGACCCAATATGTCTGACAAGTCACACTATACGTCAACCCAAACTGCATCTTCCTCTCCAGGACTCCGAAAAGGTACTTTTGGAACACCAATGGGCATTAAATGAAAGAAAAATGAAGTATTCTATTTCACTTTGATGTGGAAACGTAACAAACAATGGTTTATTGTCTTCATAATATTGTCGTTTATCGTATTTTATCGATAGATTGGAAGATTCATAGAGGAAGACGGAATAAAGGAAAATTCTTACAAACGGATCGTTCGAATGAGAAACAAGTATCTATACATTCGCTCACAAAAAATAGGATTAATCCCCCCATTGCGTATTGGTACTTATTGGGTATAGAATAGATCTGCTTCTCTTTGTTCCTACGAACAGAATTGTTCAATTATTACTAACGGAACAGAATAAATATTAACCCTTGTTTCTAGATAATCCAATGAAAAGGTGAGGTCCATAGCATAGTTATAGTTATTTCCAATGTGATAAAGTTACATAGTATCTATTTTTTCTTTGAGAAAGGGGTATTTCCATGGGTTTGCCTTGGTATCGTGTTCATACCGTCGTATTGAATGATCCCGGTCGGCTGCTTTCTGTCCATATAATGCATACAGCTCTAGTTTCCGGTTGGGCCGGTTCGATGGCTCTATACGAATTAGCAGTTTTTGATCCTTCTGACCCCGTTCTTGATCCAATGTGGAGACAGGGTATGTTCGTTATACCCTTCATGACTCGTTTAGGAATAAACAATTCATGGGGCGGTTGGAGTATTACAGGAGGAACTATAACGAATCCGGGTATTTGGAGTTACGAAGGTGTGGCCGGGGCACATATTGTGTTTTCTGGCTTGTGCTTCTTAGCAGCTATCTGGCATTGGGTGTATTGGGACCTAGAAATATTCTGTGATGAACGTACGGGAAAACCCTCTTTGGATTTGCCCAAGATTTTTGGAATTCATTTATTTCTCTCAGGGGTGGCTTGCTTTGGGTTTGGCGCATTTCATGTAACAGGCTTGTATGGTCCTGGAATATGGGTATCCGATCCTTATGGCCTAACCGGAAAAGTACAATCTGTAAATCCAGCGTGGGGTGCGGAAGGTTTTGATCCCTTTGTTCCGGGAGGAATAGCCTCTCATCATATTGCAGCAGGTACATTGGGTATATTAGCAGGTCTATTCCATCTTAGTGTCCGCCCACCCCAACGTCTATACAAAGGATTACGTATGGGCAATATTGAAACTGTCCTTTCCAGTAGTATCGCTGCTGTCTTTTTTGCAGCTTTCGTTGTTGCTGGAACTATGTGGTATGGTTCAGCAACTACCCCGATCGAATTATTTGGTCCCACTCGTTATCAGTGGGATCAGGGATACTTCCAGCAAGAAATATATCGAAGAGTTGGCGCCAGTCTAGCCGAAAATCTGAGTTTATCGGAAGCTTGGTCTAAAATTCCCGAAAAATTAGCTTTTTATGATTACATCGGTAATAATCCGGCGAAGGGTGGATTATTCCGGGCAGGCTCAATGGACAACGGGGATGGGATAGCTGTTGGATGGTTAGGACACCCTATCTTTAGAGATAAAGAAGGGCATGAACTTTTTGTACGCCGTATGCCTACTTTTTTTGAAACATTTCCAGTAGTTTTGGTGGACGGAGACGGAATTGTGAGAGCCGATGTTCCTTTTAGAAGGGCAGAATCGAAGTATAGTGTCGAACAAGTGGGTGTAACTGTTGAGTTCTATGGTGGCGAACTCAATGGAGTCAGCTATAGCGATCCTGCTACTGTGAAAAAATATGCTAGACGTGCCCAATTGGGTGAAATTTTTGAATTAGATCGTGCTACTTTGAAATCCGATGGTGTTTTTCGGAGCAGTCCAAGGGGTTGGTTCACTTTTGGACATGCTACGTTTGCTTTGCTCTTCTTTTTCGGACACATTTGGCATGGCGCTCGAACCTTGTTCAGAGATGTTTTTGCTGGGATTGACCCAGATTTGGATGCTCAAGTGGAATTTGGAGCATTCCAAAAACTTGGAGATCCAACTACAAGGAGACAGGTAGTCTGATACAACATTGCTCCGGTATCTTTCGCCTCTATATTTGATTTTTTTGATTTGACATAAGGTACCGTAGAAATATTGATTTGAATCATCGCCTTTCTTTGCTCTTGTCCTTTCTTTATCTGGGAAATAATCCTAAATGAACAGGTGTGGAAGCTATAATTGTAAACAACGATCGAATCTATGGAAGCATTGGTTTATACATTCCTCTTAGTCTCGACTTTAGGGATAATATTTTTCGCTATATTTTTTCGAGAACCGCCTAAGGTCCCGACTAAAAAGATGAAATGATTTTTCATTATCTTAATTGAAGTAATGAGTCCCCCATATGGGGGACTCATTACTTCAATTAGTCTCCGTGTTCCTCGAATGGATCTCTTAGTTGTTGAGAGGGTTGCCCAAAAGCGGTATATAAGGCGTACCCTGTAAAGCTTACAAGTGAACCAGATATGGAGATGGCGACTAAGGTTGCTGTTTCCATTATTAGAGAATTTCAAGACCACGATGGATCTATGCTACGATAAGATCGTTTATTTACAACGGAATAGTATACAAAGTCAACAGATCTCAACCAATGCAATAGTATTTATGGCTACACAAACCGTTGAGGGTAGTGCTAGATCTGGGCCAAGACGAACTATTACAGGGGATTTATTGAAACCATTGAATTCAGAATATGGTAAAGTGGCTCCTGGATGGGGAACCACCCCATTTATGGGTGTCGCAATGGCTCTATTTGCGATATTCCTATCTATTATTTTAGAGATTTATAATTCTTCCGTTTTACTGGATGGAATTTCAATGAATTAGGTCCATAAGAACCAGAAGCCCTAGCTTTTCAATCAAAAATGAATCACTTAGGACTCAGATTTATAGTCCATTCTGGTAGTTTGACCGTGGAATTCCGTTGTTTCGGTATTTCCGGAATATGAGTGTGCGACTTGTTATAATTGATCCTATTGATAGTACAGAGAATGGGTCTGTCATCTCGACAGAGATGGTTCTGCCCCGTCGGATATTCATCCTAGTATCTGGAGCACGGAATATATGGAATAGATCAAGAAATATTTGAACTATGATTCATACCTACTATTCAGACCTCGTGACTGGACTTCAAAAAATTTTCAAACAAAGAGGTATTTGATAAATTGAACGATTTTTCTTCCTTTAGAATCATGCTTATTTTGACCGAAGGACAAATCTTTCTCTGGATTTTTAGTCATTACATCTATGAATAAGTGATGATCAAATAGTTCTTACTCATAGAACCCTTGGTCTTAGTTTTTGGGTTTTATTGAATCATCGTGGTTCTAGTATGAATCTGAGGTTTCAATCGATTCATAGGGTCTCAACAAGAGAATTCCTATCAAAAAAAAAATAGTAAACAATAGTCAATCTGCATTACGCACAAACAAAAACAACAAATCAAATAACAAATAAATAGGGGAATAGAAGATTCAAGAGGCCTGTAACGATCAACATAAAGATAAAGACAGATGACAGATGAGCTAACTTGATATTTTGGCATTCTCATCACAACAAAGAAGAGAGTTCGGATTTTGGTTCCTTCGTATCTTCAGAGACGATTGAATCAAGTGGATAAATAAGAAATTTCAAATTTTCTATTACATATCCATTGTAATCAGTATTTGGGTGTTTCTGCTTGAGCCGTACGAGATGAAATTCTCATATACGGTTCTCAGAGGGGGAGTCCCCTTGGTTTACCTATCTCAATAAAGTATATGATTGGTTCGAGGAGCGTCTCGAGATTCAGGCGATTGCAGATGATATAACTAGTAAATATGTTCCTCCTCATGTCAATATATTTTATTGTCTAGGAGGGATCACACTTACTTGTTTTTTAGTACAAGTAGCTACGGGTTTTGCTATGACTTTTTACTATCGTCCGACCGTTACGGAGGCTTTTGCCTCTGTTCAATACATAATGACTGAAGCCAACTTTGGTTGGTTAATCCGATCAGTTCATCGATGGTCAGCAAGTATGATGGTCCTAATGATGATCCTACACGTATTTCGTGTGTATCTCACGGGCGGATTTAAAAAACCTCGCGAATTGACTTGGGTTACGGGTGTGGTTCTGGCTGTATTGACTGCATCGTTTGGTGTAACTGGTTATTCCTTACCCCGGGACCAAATCGGTTATTGGGCAGTAAAAATCGTGACAGGCGTACCTGAAGCTATTCCCGTAATAGGATCACCTTTAGTAGAGTTATTGCGTGGAAGTGCTAGTGTGGGTCAATCTACTTTGACCCGTTTTTATAGTTTACACACTTTTGTATTACCTCTTCTTACTGCCG